TCCTCAAAGCAGTCCTTCCTGTAGTCTCAACAAATAAGTAATTATAGGAGTAAAGTGTTGATATAATTCGAAGAAGCAAACGACAATTTAATTTCAAGTTAATAAAGAAAAAAAGTAAAATAAGTATGTAATCTAAGGTACTTTTTTACATTTCTAGGATTAAACAAAAGGATTCGCAAATAAAAGCGCTAATGCCACAACCAGTCCGTAAATTGTTAAAGCTTCCATAAAAGCTAGACTAAGCAATAAAGTACCTCGTATTTTACCCTCTGCTTCTGGTTGTCTCGCAATACCCTCTACAGCTTGGCCTGCAGCAGTACCTTGACCAACTCCGGGTCCAATAGAAGCAAGTCCTACAGCCAATCCAGCAGCAATAACGGAAGCGGCAGAAATCAGTGGATTCATGGTAAGTTCCTCGCACAAAAAAAAAAAAAAATAAATGGTTAATGATACAATCAACCAATGAATTATTACTTAATTTTATCATTAAGTTTGATCATTAAGATCTATTGGGTCGGAGTAACTAAAAACTAATGATAATATTACTGAATCGTCAGAACTACTTCGATATCTCGTTTTTTGTTTCTACTCATGATGAAGTTTTTGTAAATCCATATACATACGGCTCTAGTTATTGCATTTCTTTCTTTCCAACCATTCTTTCATTCCATCCTTCGTTCTTTACTCTTCTATATCCTTGAGTTCATCTGTTTTTTCATCCAATCCACAATCACAAATGAAACAGAAGAAAGGACTTGACTTATCTTGTAATCCATCTAATCTAAATGCAGTAAACTGCAATCAAATCAATATATGCAATCATCAATATATGCAATGGATATCAATATGATCGATATCAACGATATCAATATATCAATATAACGATATCAATATGTATATCAATACATATATATATATTTTTTTTATTTATTTTGCTATATATATTGCTATCTATATATATTGCTATATATATATTACATATATATAGCATATAGTTAGATATATATATAGTTAGTTAGTATATAGGTAAGGCATAAGGACTTCTATTTATATATAGATAGGACTATATAACTAGTGAATATCTAATATTACATATACATATTACATATACATTTCTTTCTTCCATAACGTAAACTTCCATAACGTAAACTGGCCACATTTTATATTGAATCGGATTATAGAATCATTCCTCGAAACCCACACAAAAAGTGGCTGGACTTATAGACATTACATACATCTAGTGTGACCTCCCCAACCCATCCTTTTTTTTTTTTACAATTCCGTAATATCGTTCATCTTCTCTCCTACGACTCTAGGTCATATATTCATACGTATTTATATCTATTATGTTCTCCAACCAAGCAGATTATCTTGAACCATGCATGAATTGGGATAAGCTAAAAAAAAAAGACTATTTAGAAAACTAGTCAATGATGACCCTCCATGGATTCACCTATATAAGCCGCGGCTAACGTTGCAAAAATAAGAGCTTGAATACCACTTGTAAATAATCCAAGAAACATGACAGGTATAGGAACTACTGAAGGGACTAAAGAAACAAGAACAACAACTACTAATTCATCAGCCAATATATTCCCGAAAAGTCGAAAACTAAGAGATAAGGGTTTTGTGAAATCTTCTAGGATGTTAATTGGTAAAAGTATTGGAGTTGGTTTGATGTATTTCTCGAAATAACCCAACCCTTTTTTGGTAAGACCTGCATAAAAATATGCCACTGACGTGGGTAAAGCTAAAGCAACAGTAGTATTTATATCATTCGTGGGCGCAGCTAACTCCCCATGAGGTAACTGTATGATTTTCCAAGGTAAAAGGGCACCTGACCAATTAGAAACAAAAATAAATAGGAACATAGTTCCAATAAAAGGAACCCAAGGTCCATATTCTTCTCCAATCTGGGTTTTGCTCAAGTCTCGAATAAATTCAAGGACATATTCAAAGAAATTCTGACCGTCGGTCGGAATGGTTTGTGGATTCCGAACAGCTATGATGGCTGAACCTAACAAGATAGCAATTACGACCCAAGAAGTGATAAGTACTTGGGCATGGATTTGTAAACCTCCTATTTGCCAATAGAAATGTTGGCCTACTTCTACACCCGATATATCGTATAACCCCTTGAGTGTTTTAATGTAACATGGTATAACATTCATATTGTCCTCTGATAGAAATTGAACTTCAAAAAAGGAATTAGTTTGATTCAACCATTTCTTTCTCAACTCACCAACTTGAATCATTAATCATATATTTAGGATACCAAGAAATCACATAACATCATAATATATATATATATATATATCCCCAGTTCTTTTTTTTTTATCTATTTTTAAAAATTCAAAAAAAAGTAACCGATCCAATAAATCTATGGAGTTGCCCAATAATTAACATTAACTAATTTTATTATTCTTAATCTTAATCATAATCAACGATTTCTTATATAGCTAGAACGACCTTCACAAATTGCGGATACTAATTTGTTAAGAATCAATCGAATTGAAGCTATAGCGTCATCGTTGGCTGGAATCGAAATATCTGCAAGATCTGGGTCACAATTTGTATCGATTAAACAAATCGTTGGAATCCCCAAAATGGCACATTCTCGAAGAGCCGTATATTCTTCTTGCTGATCAACGATGATCACAATATCAGGCAATCCCGTCATATATTTGATCCCACCGAGATATGTTTGCAAGGTAGATAATTTTCTCTTCAACATTGCTGCATCTCTTTTGGGGAGACGGTTGAGTTTCCCCATCTTTTCTTCTGCTCTTAAGTCCCTGAACTTATAAAGTCTCGTTTCCGTAGTGGACCAATTCGTTAACATACCACCGAGCCATTTTTGATTAATAAAATGAGACCGAGCCCTTATTGCAGCTGATGCTACTGAATCCGATGCTTTATTTTTGGTACCGACGATTAAGAAGTTTTTTCCCCTACTTGCTGCATCAAAAACTAAATCACAGGCTTCTGATAAAAAACGAGCAGTTCTAGCGAGATTTGTAATATGAATACCTTTACGCTTTGCAGAAATGTAAGGGGCCATTCTAGGATTCCATTTCTTAGTACCATGACCAAAATGAACTCCTGCTTCCATCATCTCTTCCAAATTGATGTTCCAATATCTTCTTGTCATTTTTTCCCACACTTCCTTTTTGTTTTTTCTTTTTCGTATTATTAACAAAGAGACGAGGTACCTTGAAATAAATAATTGTTCCGATGGAACCTTCTACCGGGGATTGACCATTGATACACGGCACAAACCATAATTTTTTTTAATTACTTATTTTATTTATTACCAAATCAATAATCAGACCAGTATAGTTAAAAGATAATTAAAGTGAAAATGAATCCGCTCTTAGGAATCATTAAATCGCATAAATGATTGTTCTGATGTCTCATGTAAATTTGTCTCATGGAAATTGTTTGTCGCGTAAGAACAAAATAATTCTCTATGGTGTAACAAAATATCTCTCATTTCCAACTCGAATAGATTTTTTCTTTTGATTTCCAAATAAATGTTTTTGTCTTGCCTTGAACGGTGCACAAATTTTTGGAATCCGGTACCAACAGGTATAATCCCCCCCAGAACAACGTTCTCTTTCAGGCCTTTCAACCAATCAATACGACCTCGTAGAGCAGCTTTTGCTAAAACTCGAGCGGTTTCTTGAAAACTTGCTTCGGATATGAAACTTTGAGTATTCAGAGACGCTCTTGTTATTCCCAATGAGATTGCCCGATAACAGATTGATTCGTCCAAAGCGCGCCCTGCTCGTTCCGCTCGCAACAATCCGATTAATTCTCCAGGCGAAAAAACATTAGACATTCCATCTTCTGAAACCAACACTTTTGATGTTACTTGACGTACAATAATCTCTATATGTCTATTATGGATCTGTACCCCCTGGGATCGATAAACCTTTTGGATCTTATTAACCAAAGAGATACGACTTTGGGCTATGGTTAGCTCAGCTCCAATCAAAAACCCCCAGGGGATCCCAAGAATTCTTGGTATACGCTCGTTCCAACCTTCAACTCTCCTTTCGAGGTTCATCGATATTGAATCAATCGAACGCACTTCTAAGATTTGTTCTACTTTTGGAAGACCTTGCGTTATGTCACCAGATCTCGATTTTTCATATATAAATGTAACTAATGTATCTCCTTCGTAAAGGATTTTCCCATAATGACCATGAACAGTTGCTCCAGGAGTAGCCAAATAAGACTTAGCCGATCTTATAACTAAAAAGTCGACATTAACAATTAAAATTTGACCAGATTTTTTTACGTGTGGTTCGTATTTAAATAGACATACATTTTCACAAATAAATTGTCCAAGGCTAATTTTGATCGATGTCTCTTCACAATAATCATGATGGAGAAAGCACCAATTCAAATGGAATGGGTTCAAAACGATGTTACTGCATAGATCGGGATTATAAATCCTCCTATTTTCATCTATTAAACAGTATTTAAGTACTTGAAGTACTTGGAAAATCTGTTTCAAATTGTCAAGTAGCAAATATTTCTTTAACACGATCTGATTATGAGTTATTAAATGGTAAGATGAATAAAAATTCGATATTTTAGGTACAATAGCGCCTAAGGGACCTAAATAATCCCTAATTGGAATTAGGGGATCCGATTCTTTTGTCACATTGTTATATTTCGAACTATTGAATGGACCAATTCGAGAACAATTGGATGATGACAAAATTAGCAAAGATTGGCATTCCTTATTTCGATTCAACAACATACCAATAGTTCCTTGATGTTGGCTAAGTGATTGAATCTTCGCCTTGGAATAAAAAGGATTGATATTGGTGCAATCTAATCCATTATCGGGAATCAATCCGGAACTTGCCCTATCATACCTTTTTCCGGTATACGAAATAGTGGACTTGACTAACTCAATTCTTATGAAATCGCGAATTAGATCATTTGCCCTTACCTCAACAAAGGAAGCATGAACCTCTTCTATAGAA